CATAATAAAGACGCTTACTGTCTGTTCTTGATTCAACACACTTCCACTGTAGTGTTCGAGTGGATACTGCTACTTCTTCTCGAACCATACTAATATTATTGTTTGATCAGATCATTGAATCATTTATTTCTATTGCAATCCATTCAATTTTGATTTCTACACACGTCTTTTTTTAGGAGGCCTACATCCATTATGTGGCATAGGGGTTACGTCACGTACGAAACTTAATAGTATACCACTTCTACGAATGGCTCGTAATGCTGCATCTCTTCCGAGACCAGGGCCTTTTATCATGACTTCTGCTCGTTGCAGACCCTGATCCACTGCCGTACGAATAGCATTTCCTGCTGCGGTTTGAGCAGCAAATGGTGTCCCTCTTCTTGTGCCTCTGAATCCACAAGTACCAGCGGAGGACCAAGAAACCACCCGACCTATTACATCTGTAACAGTCACAATGGTATTGTTGAAACTCGCTTGAACATGAATAACTCCTTTTTGTATTCTACGTCCATTCTTACGTGAACCAATTCTTGGTATAGCTTTTGTCATATTTTATCATCTCATAAATATGAGTCAGAGATATACGGATATATCCATTTCATGTCAAAACAGATCCTTTATTTGTACATCGGACCGTTTAGAAAGTCCCTTGTTAGAAAGATTACCCCTGTCTCTGTTTATGTTTCGGATTGGAACAAATTACTATAATTCGTCCCCGCCTACGGATCAGTCGACATTTTTCACAAATTTTACGAATGGAAGCCCTTATTTTCATATTTGTTATTCCTTAATTCCAAATATACTCCTTGGAAGAAAATAAGTCTCTTGAAATTTTGAACCTCGAATTGTATTCCCATGAAAGGAATGTTTAAATTCAAATAAAAAGCCACCTAATCATTCGACTCTTTGTTGCGAAGTCTATAAATTATACGTCCCCTAGTTGAATCATAACGACTTACTTCGATTTTGACTCTATCTCCTGGTAGTATCCGGATAAAACTCCGTCGGATCCTCCCCGAAACATAACCTAGAATCAGATCTTCATTGTCTAAACGAACTCGGAACATACCATTGGGAAGTGATTCAGTAATTAAACCTTCGTGAATCAATTTTTGTTCTTTCATTCCAGGTAACCCCCTTGAAGTATCAACTAATGGAGGAGGAGTAATAGTAGACAATTCGTCTTTCCTCTCTTTTTCCCAAATAGCAAGTTACGGATCAAATTCGGATACCAGAAGGATCACCAGATATAATACAAAATTTCTCCCCCAATTCTTTCTAGTCGAGCTTCTCGATCTGTCATTATACCTCGAGAAGTAGAAAGAATTACGACCCCCATTCCACCTAAAATCCTAGGAATTCGTTGATGGTTGGAATAGATTCGTAGACCGGGACGACTGATACGCTTTAAAATATTTCTATATGTTCCTTTCCTATTCCTTCTATGTCGCAGGGTTGAAACCAAGAAATATTTGTTGTTTTCCCTATGTTTCCTAACATTTTCAATAAACCCTTCTTGTAGAAGTATTTTAACAATGTTTTCGGCGATATTAGTAGATGCTATTCGAACCGTTCCTTTTTTATCCATGTTAGCATTTCTTATAGAAGTTATTATATCGGCAATAGTGTCCCTACCCATGACGAACTAAAATTATGGGTGCCTTCCAGTTTTGATATAATCAACATGTTCCTTTTTTTTTTTTTCATTTTTTCTTATTTATTTATGAATTATTAAAGGTATATGCGTGAGACACAATCTACTAACGTGATCTATTTCAGAGACCTGACTATACTCTATCACGGTCTCATCTACTAGTATTTATAAGACTTCAGGAGCTAATGAGACTATTTTAGTGAAATTCAACTGTCTCAATTCCCGCGCGATCGCTCCAAAAACTCGAGTTCCTTTTGGATTTCCTTCTTGATCGATGACAACTGCTGCATTGTCATCATATCGTATTATCATACCGTTGTCGCGTTTGAGTTCTTTACATGTACGTACAATTACAGCTCTGATCACTTCTGATCTTTCGAGAGGCATATTGGGCACTGCTTCTTTGATTACAGCAACAATAACGTCACCAATATGAGCATATCGTTGATTACTAGCTCCTATGATTCGAATACACATCAATTCTCGAGCCCCGCTGTTGTCCGCTACATTCAAATGGGTCTGAGGTTGAATCATATCATTTTTTTTTTTGAATCTGCTCTTTCAATGCAAAAGGCAAAGGAAAAAGAGAGAAATATTGTCTGCCCAGAAATCAAAAAATCTGCGATTGTATTTTTCATCACAAATACCCTTCACGTACCTATCACGCGATAATGAATTGAGTTCGTATAGGCATTTTGCACGCAGCTATTGAAATAGCTGCTCTGGCTACAGTTTCTGATACTCCGCCCATTTCATAAAGTATTCGACCGGGTTTAACGACAGATACCCAATATTCGGGAGATCCTTTCCCCGAACCCATACGTGTTTCGGTAGGTCTTACTGTAACGGGTTTGTCGGGAAATATACGTACCCATATTTTTCCACCACGGCGTGCATATCGTGTCATTGCTCGTCGTCCTGCTTCTATTTGTCTAGATGTGATCCAAGCGGGTTCAAGTGCCTGAAGAGCGTATCTGCCGAAACAAATATGATTGCCTCGATAAGATATTCCTTTCATTCTTCCTCTATGTTGTTTACGGAATCTGGTTCTTTTGGGGTTATAGTTGATGGTTGTTTCTCAATCCCATCTCTACTGCAGAACCGGACATGAGAGTTTCTTCTCATCCAGCTCCTCGCGAATGAAACGATTCAATAAGATTACGTATATGTATTTATTGAATGAATAATACACTGAATCATGGAATTTATTGATATTTAATCTGTCACACGGGAAGCCGTATAGTATATAGTATATATGGCTAGACGGATATTTCTATTTTATTTATATGGGATAATGCCTTTCTTTTGAAAATGAATCCTTGACCTTTACCGAATCTGTCAAAATACTGCAATCCAATAATGGTTTCGCGGGCGAATATTGACTCTTTCCGTATTTGCTTCATTCGTAGGGTGAACCCATGACCTATCAGAAGAAATTAATTGGTTCCTGGTTGATTCCGCCATCCCACCCAATGAATCATTAGGATTCGTTTTCAATAGAATCTTCCGCAGTCACAGGTTTCGTCGTTCCCATAGCTTTTCCATTAATGGCTAGGCCTGAACTATGCAATGGAGCTCCTAATTAAATTCGTTCCCGAGCCAATCTCCTCAGTCTCTATTGACTCGGGGCTCTTTATTGTTTGTATTTTTCTTATGAACCGTATTCATCTAATTATGGACGAATCAGTATTGATGCTTTATCACACTGCCTTTTATGATATGATGTGATTGATAGACCATACATATTGGAATCATATATCATGGAGATTCTCCTTCTCTCTTTCTCTCGCCCTTCCAGTTACCCACATCCCTCTATTTTTCTTTCCAACCTATAAATGGATTTTTCCTTTATGGAAAAAAAAGATTTCAGTTGCTACAACTATATGATCGATACATCATATGGCGACTGCTTCCTTGGATCTCGATAATACAAAGCAATGAGTTGGTTACTAGTTCTTATAGTTATTAGTTAGGGGCTGGTCTGTTTTTTGAATCCCAACTTTAAATAAAAAACCAACGAGTCACACACTAAGCATAGCAGTTCCACCAAAAGGTCAATCGAATTTTTATTCAACCTTATAGAATTAGAATTGCTCATTTTTCATTTTTTTTTTTCTTGAAGTGAAAAGGAATAGTTTGTAGTTTTTGTTCTATCACTGAATAGAATGGCAAGCAAAGGAAGGGTCCATTATTGCTCGTCTACAAATATCCAAATTTTGATGCCCAATGCCCCATAGGCAGTTCGAACTGTATAGGAACAATGATCAATTTTAGCTCGAATGGTTTGGAGGGGAACCCTACCTTCTCTGATCCATTCGACACGTGCAATTTCTTTTCCGTCGATACGCCCTGCAATTTCCACTTGAATTCCTTTTGTGTCTGCTTGTTCAGTTAATTCAATAGCTTTTTTCATTGCCTTTCGAAACGAAACCCTATTCTTTAATTGTAGAGCTATATATTCTGCAAGAATATTAGGTTGTCCATAAGGTTTTGCAACTCTTGTAATAGCAATGTTAAGTCTCCGATTCGCAGAATGAAGCCCCTTTTGTACATTGATCTGCAATTCTTCGATTCCTCGTGTTTGGCCTTCTATTAACAAATTGGGGAATCCAATATAGATTATGACCTGGATCAAGTCCATTTTTTTTTGAATCTCTATACGTGCAATTCCAATTCCTTCGAAACTTGAAGATACTCTTATATTTTTTTGTACATATATCTTGATACAATCCCGTATTTTTTCATCTTCCTGGAGACCTATGTAATAACTTTTTGGTTGTGCGAACCAAAGGGAACGATGACTTTGGTTTTCGCCAAGGCGGAAACCGAGTGGATTTATTTTTTGACCCATCTTTTTTTTTCTCTCTCTCTCTCCTTCTCTATATATCTTTCTATTATAGGATCTCTCCATACATTTTTTGTTTCTAAAAATATATCCTGATCTGTTTTCTTTTTAGAGCTATCCTTCAATACAATAATTATATGACAGGCGGGTCTTTCTATCGGATAACTACGTCCTCTAGCCCTGGGTTTTAACTTTTTCACGATAGTACCCCCATTGACTTCGGCTTTACTAATGACTGAATCAGCTTCGTTGAAACTTTTATTGTGACTAGCATTTGCTGCTGCAGAATAAACCAGTTTAAAAATGGGATAAAATGCTCGATAAGGCATAAGTTCCAGTAACATAAGTGTTTTCTCATAGGAATGCCCACGAATCTGATCAATGACTCTTCGTGCTTTGTGAGCAGACATACATATACGTTGAGCTAAAGCTTGTACTTGTGTACTCGAGCTCCTCTTCATCTTCTGCTTTTTCAAGGTCTTCTTCCACTTTCTCCACTTTGACATAAGATAAGGTTCGCCTCCCGCCAATGAACGATGAGCACCTATTTCACTTTATTTTATTAACGGAGAGATCTAGTATCGTTTCTCGCGTGTCCCTGGAAAGTAAGAGTAGGTGCAAATTCTCCTAATTTTTGACCCACCATACGATCCGTTATATAAATAGGTAAATGCGCCTTTCCATTATGAATGGCAATTGTATTGCCGATCATTGTGGGTATAATGGTAGATGCCCGGGACCAAGTTACTATTATCTCTTTTTCCTCTCTCATGTTAAGCTTCTTTATTTTTTCCAATAAATGATTAGCTACAAAAGGATTTTTTTTTAGTGAACGTGTCACGGCCTATTATTCCCCCCCCTTTTTTTTTTGAAAAGACGAGTAAAAAACAATATTTATTGGATTTTGAATATTCCTATTTACGGCGACGAATAATAAAACTATTACTATATTTATTCCTTTTCCTACTTCTTCTTCCAAGCGCAGGATAACCCCAAGGGGTTGTGGGTTTTTTTCTACCAATCGGGGCCCTCCCTTCACCACCCCCGTGGGGATGGTCTACAGGGTTCATAACTACCCCTCTTACTACAGGACGCCTACCTAGCCAACACTTAGATCCGGCTCTACCCAAACTTTTCTGGTTCGCCCCAACATTACCCACTTGTCCGACTGTTGCTGAGCAGTTTTTGGATATCAAACGGACCTCCCCAGATGGAAATCTTAATGTGACCGATTTACCCTCTTTTGCAATCAGTTTCGCTACAGCACCTGCTGCTCTAGTTAATTGTCCACCCTTTCCAAGTGTGATTTCTATGTTATGTACGGCCGTGCCTAAGGGCATATAGGTTGAAGTAGATTTTTCTTTTTGATCAATAAAAACCCCTTCCCAAACCGTACAAGCTTCTTCCAAAGCATACGGCTTTCCGGATGTATATATATATATTATATGATGATATCTAGACAGATGGATTTTATATGAATCGTGTGATGAAGTACCACATGAGTGGATATATAGGAATACAAATCTGCCAAATCACTCATGTTATGATCTTATACATCCTAGGTCTCTCCGTTTCGTCATCTGGCTTATGTTCTTCATGTAGCATTCAGACCGAATGACTCTATGAAATTACGTCGCTACTTCCACATATTACGGGTAACGTAGGAGACATCTCTATTTTTCCCTGGGGGAATTTTTAGAATTACCACCACTTAGCTTTCAATTCACCTCTGACCATCAAATGAAATGTGAATAACCCATCCTCTTCTCTTTGAAACAAGGGTCGCTTCCGCTTCTGTCCGTGCTTCAAACAATTTTGTCTTCTCCATATTACCATACCTGGAGTGTCAATAATTTTATATGAGGAACTACTGAACTCAATCACTTGCTGCCGTTACTCTTCAGTTTTCTGTTGAGGTCTATCCCGTAGAGGTACTCAAATTGGATCAGTGATCAATTTCTAGGTTTCGTCGTAAACCTAATTGGTTACTTCCAATTACGTAAATCCATAGTTCAAACCGCACTCAAAGGTAGGGCATTTCCCATTGATATAGGAACTTCTGTACCGGAAACAATGGTATCTCCAATTATAGCCCCTCTGGGATGTAAAATATATCCTTTCTCACCATCTCCATAGTGTATGAGACAAATGTATGCATTTCGATTAGGGTCATATTCTATGGTTACGATCCTAGCAGATATGTCTTTTTCATTCCGTCGAAAATCGATTTTACGGTATAGACGCTTATGGCCTCCTCCTCTATGCCCTGCGGTAATGATTCCCCTGGAATTACGACCTTTACCACAGTGATGCTGTCCATAGATCAAACTATTTCGCGGATTGGATTTCACTTGACTGTCTACGGATCCTTTGCGTATGCTCGGGGTAGAAGTTTTGTATAAATGTATCGCCGTGTTATTTAGTATTTTTTTTCTTTTTTTTTTACTTAAATTCTTTTCTCTTCTCTATAAGAATAAGAGGTAAAATAGAATAACCCGGTTGAAGCGTAATGATCATACGTCTGTAATGCATTGTATGCCCCATAATGGGTCCCATTCTTCTACCCTTTCCCGGGTAGTTGATGACTATTTATAGCTATTACTTTGACGCCAAAGTAGAGTTCGACCCAATGCTTTATTTCTGTCCTAGTTGATCCTGATTCGACATTAGAAGTATATTGATTGTTCCCCAATAACCGAATACTTTTTTCTGTAAAGACTACATATTTGATTCCATCCATAAATCTACTTTCTTCCCCACGAGTTCCAGTATCGATAAGAATTCTAGTTCTTACTCTTCATATGTTATGGTTGGTATGAATATACCATACCAATTCGTTATGTATGGATGATGAGATTCCATTGATACGGAGCCAGTGGAACTAGCCTTATTGAATGTCCCCGTTGGCCTGCATCCAGCAGGAATTGAACCTACGAATTCGCCAATTATGAGTTGGGCGCTTTAACCATTCAGCCATGGATGCTTCACTGGGGTCATTGTACATCGCAAGTGACCCAAATTCAATTCACTTAGATTCTTTTGGATTCTTTAGGAGGAATCAATGAAATGAGAGGACATCAATTCAAATCCTGGATCTTCGAATTGAGAGAAATCAAGAATTCTCACGATTTCTTGGATTCATGGATCCAACCCGATTCGGTGAAATCTTTCACTTCCTTTTTTTTCCACCAAGAGCGCTTTATGAAACTTTTTGATTCCCGAACTTTGAGTGTCCTAATTTCACGTGATTCACAGGGTTCAATTCGTCGACATTGCACGATCAAAGGTGTAGTACTGCTTGTACTTGTAGTAGCGGTCCTTATATACAATCGAAATAGGGTCGAAAGAAAAAATATCTATTTGATGGGGCTTCTTCCTAAACCTCTGCGTTCCATCGGACCCCCCAATTATACATCGAAAGAATCCTTTTGGTCTTCCAATCTCAATAGGTTGATTGTTTCGCTCCTGTATCTTCCAAAAGGGAAAAAGATCTATGAGAGTTGTTTCATGGATCCGAAAGAAAGTACTTGGGTTCTTCCAATAACTAAAAAGTGTCTCATGTCTGAATCTAACTGGGGTTCGCGGCGATGGAGGAATGCGATCGTAAAAAAGAGGAATTCCCGCTGTAAGATATCAAATGAAATTGCAGCTGGAATTGAGATCTCATTCAAAGAGAAAGATATAAAATATCTGGAGTTTTTTTTTGTATCCTATACGAATGATCCGATCCCCAAGGACCATGATTGGAAATTCTTTGACCGCCTTTCTCCGAGTAAGAAGCGAAACATAATCAACTTGAATTCGGGACAACTATTCGAAATTTTAGTGAAACATTTTATTTGTTATCTCATGTCTGCTTTTCGTGAAAAAAGACCAATTGATGAGGGGGGGTTCTTCAAACAACAAGGAGCTGAGGCGACTATTCAATCAAACGAGATTGAACATGTTTCCCATCTCCTCTCGAGAAACAAGGGGGGTATTTTTTTGCAAAATTGCGCTCAATTTCATATGTGGCAATTCCGCCAAGATCTCTTCGTTATTGGGGGGAAGAATCGGCACAAATCGGATTTTTTGAGGAACGTCTCGAGAGAGAATTTGATTTGGTTAGACAATGCGTGGTTGGTAAACAGGAATCGGGTTTTTAGCAAGGTACGGAATGTATCGTCAAATATTCAATATGATTCCATAAGATCCATTTTCTTTCAAGTAACGGATTCTAGCCGATCGAAAGGATTTTCTGATCAATCCATAGATCCTTTCAATTCCATTAGTAATGAGGGTTCGGAATATCACACATTGATCAATCAAACGGAGATTCAGCAACTAAAAGAAAGATCAATTCTTTTAGATACTTCCTTTCTTCAAACGGAACGGACAGAGATAAAATCAGATCGATTCTCAAAATACCTTTCCGAATATTCCTCAATGGCTCGGCTATTCCCGGAACGTGAGAAGCAGATGAATAATCATCTGCTTCCAGAAGAAATAGAAGAATTTCTTGGGAATCCTACAAGATCAATTCGTTCTTTTTTCTCTGATAGATGGTCAGAACTTCATCTGGGTTTGAATCCTACCGAGAGGTCGACTATAGATCAGAAATTGTTGAAGAAACAACAAGGTGTTTCTTTTGTCCCTTCGAGGCGATCGGAAAATAAAGAAATAGTGGATATATTCAAGATAATTACGTATTTACAAAATACCTCCTCAGTTCATTCGATTGCAGCAGATCCGGGATGGGATATGGTTCCGAAGGATGAACCGGATATGGACAGTTCCAATAAGATTTCATTCTTGAACGAAAATGCATTTTTTGATTTATTTCATCTATTCCATGATCGGAACAAAAGGAGATACAGGTTGCACCACGAGTTTGAATTAGAAGAGACATTTCAAGAAATGGCAGATCTATTCACTCTATCAATAACCGAGCCGGGTTTAGCCTATCATAATAAGGAATTTGGCTTGTCTATTGATTCCTACGGAAAATTATTGAATGAGGTATTCAACTCCGGGGATGAATTGAAAAAGAAATCTTTATTGGTTCTACCTTCTATTTTTTATGAAGAGAATGAATCTTTTTATCGAAAGATAAAAAAAAAATCGGTCCGGATCTCCTGCGGGAATGGTTTGGAAGATCCAAAACCAAAAATAGCGGTATTTGCTCACAACAACATAATGGAGGCGGTCCATCAATATAGATTGATCCGAAATCAGATTCAAATCCAATATAGTACCTATGGGTACATAAGAAATGTATTGAATCGATTCTTTTTAATGAATCGACCCGATTGCAACTTCGCATATGGGATTCAAAAGCACCCAATAGGAAATGATATTCTGAATCATCTAACTATAATAATAGATAAGATCAACCAACATTTATCCAATTTGAAAAAGATTAAGAAGAAGTGGTTCGGTCCTCTTATTTCTCGAACCGAGAGATCCACGAATCTGGATCCTAATGTATATAGATACAAATGCTCCAATGGAAGCAAGAATTTCCAGGAACATTTGGAGCATTTCGTTTCTGAGCAGAAACACCGTTTTCAAGTAATGTTCGATCGATTACGTATTAATCAATATTCGATTGATTGGTCCGAGGTTATCGACAAACAAGATTTGTTCAAGTCACTTCGTTTCTTTTTGTCCAAGTCACTTCTCCTTTTGTCCAAGTCGTTTCTCTTTTTATCTAAGTCACTTCCTTTTTTCGTTGTGAGTCTCGGGAATATCTCCATTCATAGGGCCGAAATCCGCATCTATGAATTGAAAGGTCTGAATGATCAACCCGGCAATCAGTTGTTAGAATCAATAGGTGTTCAAATCGTTTATTTGAATAAATTGAAACCCTTCTTATTGTATGATCATGATACTTCCCAAAGATCGAAATTTTTAATCAATACAGGAACAATATTACCTTTTTTGTTCCACAAGATACAAAAGTGCATGATTGACTCATTCCGTACTAGAAAAAATAGCAGGAAATCCTTTGAGAACACGGATTCCTATTTATCAATGATATCCCACGATCGAAACAATTGGTTGAATCCTCAGAAAAGTTCATTGATATCCTCTTTTTATAGAGCAAATAGACTTCAATTCTTGAATCATCCCCACCGCTTCTGGTTCTATTGTAACAAAGGATTCCATTTTTATGGGGAAAAGACCCGTATCCATAATTATGATTTTACATATGCACAATTCCCCAATATCTTGTGCATTCGCAACAAAATATTTTCTTTGTGTTTCGGCAAAAAAAAACATGTTTTGGGAGAGAGAGAGACTATTTCACCAATTGAATCACAGGTATCTGGCATATTCATACCTAACAATGTTCCACAAAGTGGTAACGAAACGTATAACTTGTACAAATCTTTCCATTTTTCAATTCGATCCGATCCATCCGTTCCTGTTTACTCGATTGCAGACATTTCTGGAACACCTGTAATAGAGGAACAAATAGTCAATTTTGAAAGAACTTATTGTCAGCTTCTTTCAGATATGAATCTATCTGATTCAGAAGGGAAAAACTTGCATCACTATCTCCGTTTCAATTCAAACATGGGTTTGATTCACACTCCACGTTTTGAGAAATATGGGCCGTCCGGAAAGAGGAAAGAACTGAGTCTTTGTCTAAAGAAAAACGTTGAGAAGGGGGAAGTAGGTAGAACCCTTCAACGAGATAGTGCTTTTTCAAATCTCTCAAAATGGAATTTGTTCCAAACCTATATGCCATGGTTCCTTACTTGGACGGGGTGTAAATATCTTTATTTCACCTTAAAAAACAATATTTATTTGATATTGAATATTCCCTTTCAATATTCCCTAAGTGGCAGTCAAAATTTTGTGTCCGTTTTTCATGATATTATGCATGGATCAGATATATCATGGCCAATTCCTCAGAAAAAGTGGTGGTCGATTCTTCCACAACGGAATCTGATAAGTGAGAGTTCGAGTAAGTGTTTACAGAATCTTCTTCTGTCCGAAGAAATGATTCATCGAAATAATGAGTCACCCATTCCATTGATATGGACACATCTGAGATCACCAAATGCTTGGGAGTTCCTCTATTCAATTCTTTTCCTTCTTCTTGTTGCTGGATATCTCGTTCGTACACATCTTCTCTTTGTTTTCCGAGCCTCTAGTGAGTTACAGACAGAGTTAGAAAAGATCAAATCTTTGATGATTCCATCATACATGATTGAGTTGCGAAAACTTCTGGATAGGTATCCTACATCTGAACTGAATTCTTTCTGGTTAAAGAATCTCTTTCTAGTTGCTCTGGAACAATTAGGAGATTCTCTGGAAGAAATACGGGATTCTGCTTCTGGCGGCAACATGCTATTGGGTGGTGGTCCCGCTTATGGGGTCAAATCAATACGTTCTAAGAAGAAATATTTGAATATCAATCTCATCGATCTCATCAGTATCATACCAAATCCCATCAATCGAATCACTTTTTCGAGAAATACGAGACATCTAAGTCGTACAAGTAAAGAGATCTATTCATTGATAAGAAAAAGAAAAAACGTGAACGGTGATTGGATTGATGATAAAATAGAATCCTGGGTCGCGAACAGTGATTCGATTGATGATGAAGAAAGAGAATTCTTGGTTCAGTTCTCCACCTTAACGACGGAAAAAAGGATTGATCAAATTCTATTGAGTCTGACTCATAGTGATCGTTTATCAAAGAATGACTCTGGTTATCAAATGATTGAACAACCGGGATCCATTTACTTACGATACTTAGTTGACATTCATAAAAAGTATCTAATGAATTATGAGTTCAATAGATCCTGTTTAGCAGAAAGACGGATATTCCTTGCTCATTATCAGACAATCACTTATTCACAAACCTCGTGTGGGGCTAATAGTTCTCATTTCCCATCTCATGGAAAACCCTTTTCGCTCCGCTTAGCCCTATCCCCTTCTAGGGGTATTTTAGTGATAGGTTCTATAGGAACTGGACGATCCTATTTGGTCAAATACCTAGCGACAAAC